AAACTGAACTTCCTTTTGGTTCTCCCAGAAAACAACTTTCATTTTTTGAACCTATTTTTAAAGAACTCAAAAAAAAACTTATAAAATTCAAAAAGAAGTGTTTTAGAATTCTAAGAATTTTAAAAGAAAGAACAAAATTATTTATAAATGTCTCAAAAGAAAGAAGAAAATGGGTTATTACAAATATTCTATTTATAAAAAAAATAATAAAAGAACTCTCAAAAATGAACCCAATTCTACTAGTTGGATTAAGAGAAATAGAACTATATGAATTGAGTGAAAGCAAAAAAGAAAAAAAATTGATAATCGATAATGAAATAATTCATGAACCATCCATTAACATTCAATCTACAAATTGGACAACTTTTTCATTAACAAAAAAAAAAATACAAGATTTAACTGATAGAACAAACACAATTATAAATCAAATACAAAAAATTTCAAAAGACAACAAAAAAGGATTTATAAGTCCACATATAAATATTAGTTCTAACAAAATGAGTTATGATGATAAAAGAGTGGAATCACCAAAAAATATTTTGCGGCTATTAAAAAGAAGAAATATTAGACTAATACGTAAATCAAATTATTTTATAAGATTTTTCATTGAAAGAATATATATAAATATCTTTTTATTTATTAGTAATATTCCTAGAATAAATGGACAACTTTTTTTTTATTTTTTTGAATCAAGAAAAAAAGATTTTAATAAATATAGCTCCTATAATTCCTATAATAACTATATTTACAATAATGAAATAAATCAAGAGAAAATTGATAAAACAAATCAAAATATAACGCAGTTTATTTCGACTATAAAAGAGTCACTTTCTAATTCTAATATTAATAATAAGAACTTACAAACTTTTTGTGACTTATCTTATTTGTCACAAGCATATGTCTTTTACAAATTATCACAAAGCCCGGTTTTTAACTTTTTGAATTTATATAAGTTAAGATTAAGATCTGTCTTTCAATATAATGGAGCATCTCTTTTTCTTAAGAATGAAATAAAAAATTATTTCCTTGGAACACAAAAAATATTTCATTTCGAATTGAGACATAAGAACCCCCCCAATTCTGAAATAAATCAATGGAAAAATTGGTTAAAGGGTTATTATCAAAATAATTTATCTCAGTCTAGATTAGTACCACAAAAAAAAAAAAGTAGAAATAGCATAAATCAACACTCTCTACCTCAAAATAACCATTTAAACAAATGGGATTCATATGAAGAAAACCCAGTAATTAACTTTAAATCCGAAAAAAAAAATGTTAAAAAACAATATAGATATGATCTTTTATCATATAATTTTATTAATTATGAAGATAAGAAAAACTCGTCTATTTATAGATTACCATTACAAGTAAATCATAACCAAGCGGTTTTTTATAATTACAACGAACATAAACGAAAAATCTTTAATATGTTAGTAGGTATCCCTGTCAATAATTATCTAGTAGAAGATAATATTATAAATAGAATAAAAAGAAAGACCAATTCGGATAGAAAAGATTTTGATTGGCTAATTCTCAATTTTTGTCTTAGAAAGAAGATGGATATTAGGGCCTGGATCAATATGGATAGTGACACCAACAGTAATAAATATACTAAGACTAGGGCTAATAATTATCAAATAATTGATAAAATCGACAAGAAAGGTCTTTTTTATCCCACGATTCATCAAAATCAAGAAATGAACCCATCCAATCAAAAAAAAAAACTTTTTGATTGGATGAGAATGAATGAAGAAATATTAAGTTGTCCCATATCGAATCTCGAACTTTGGTTTTTCCCAGAATTCTTGATACTTTATACTTCGTATAAGATTAAACCATGGTACATACCAATCAAATTTCTACTTTTAAATTTGAATGTAAATGAAAATGCCAGTGAAAATAAAAAAACGACAGGAAAGAAAAAACGAGATATTTTTCTATCAATATTTTCAAATGAAAAAAAATATCTTGAATTAGAAAAAAAAAATCAAAATCAAGGAGAAAAAGAATGCACAATCAAAACAGATTTTGAATCAACTCTCTCAAACCAAGAAAAAGATATTGAAGAAAATTATGTAGTATCAAAGATTAAAAAAAATAAAAAACAATCCAGGACCAACATGGAAGCGGAGTTTTATTTCTTACTAAAAAGATATTTGCTTTTTCAATTGAGATGGGACGATTCTTTAAATAAAAAAATGATCGATAACATCAAAATATATTGTTCCCTGCTTAGACCGATAAACCTAAGAGAAATTACTATAGCCTCTATTCAAAGGGGAGAAATAAATCTGGATCTTATAATGATTCAGAAAAATTTCACTCTTACAGAATTGATTAAAAGGGGAATATTACTTATCGAACCAGTTCGTCTGTCTATAAAAAATGAAGGACAATTTATTATGTATCAAACTCTAGGTATCTCGTTGGTTCATAAGAGTAAGCACACAATTAATCAAAGGTACCGCAAAAAAGGCCTTGTTGATACGAATAATTCTGATGAATTCATTTCAAAACATCAAAAGATGACTGAAAATAGAGACAAAAATCATTATGATTTGTTTGTTCCTGAAAGTATTTTATCCCCTAGACAGCGTAAAGAATTGAGAATTCTAATTTGTTTCAATTCTAGGAATAGAAATGATATGCCTAGCAATGCATTTTTTTGTAATGAAAATAAGGTAAGGAGTCTAGTTTTGAATAAAAGCAAAATAAATCAAAATACACTAATTAAATTAAAGTTCTTTCTTTGGCCTAATTATCGATTAGAAGATTTCGCTTGTATGAATCGCTATTGGTTTGATACCAATAATGGCAGTCGTTTCAGTATGGTAAGGGTACATATGTATCCGCAATTTAAAAATGAATTGAGCCGTGTACTGGAAAAAAGTAAAATAGGGATTGATTTTATTTACCGTACTTTATTGCGTATATGAAGACAAAAAGATGCACACATGTATTGTTTTACATTCCATTATAATACATGATAATAATTCAATGACATATCAATATCTAGAAATGATACAAAAATCTTCTTAGTTTATTGTTAAATTTTAGGTATAATTTTTTATCTTTTGTGAGTGCAGACAACTATCTTTTTTTTTATTTACCTACTCGAATCCAATTTTAAAATTGGGAATTATTAACAACATTAAGATTATTGTATTGTCTATGCCAAAAAAAAAAATGAGTATAATTATTATTATTGATCAATAAAAATATCTAGCAATAGCAATAAAGACCGGCGGGGAGGGGGGGGAAGATTTCATTTTATGGTAAAAAAATCATTCATTTCGGTTATTTCAAACGAAGAAAAAGAAGAAAACAGGGGGTCTGTTGCATTTCAAATACTAAGCCTCAGTAATAGGATACTCAAACTTTCTTCCCATTTGGAATTGCACAGAAAAGACTATTTATCTCAGAAAGGCCTCCGTAAAATTTTGGGAAAACGCCAAAGGATGCTGTCTTATTTGGCAAAGAAAAATAGAATACGTTATAAAGAATTAATTAATCAGTTAGATATTCGGGAATCAAAAACACGTTAATTTTAATTTGAAGAGGCTTTTTGAATTATTGAATTATTTGATTTATTAGATCTTTTAATGAACTTATTTTCACTTTTCAGTAATTTATGAAAGAATGAATCGAGGAAAAAGAGAACCTTATGAATATACCAGCTACAAGAAAAGACCTCATGATAGTAAATATGGGTCCCCACCACCCATCAATGCATGGTGTTCTTCGCCTCATTGTTACTCTCGATGGTGAAGATGTTATTGACTGTGAACCAATATTAGGCTATTTACACCGAGGAATGGAAAAAATTGCGGAAAACCGAACAATTATACAATATCTGCCTTATGTAACACGTTGGGATTATTTAGCTACTATGTTCACAGAAGCAATAACGGTAAATGGACCGGAGTTGTTGGGAAATATCCAAGTGCCTAAAAGAGCCAGCTATATAAGAGCAATTATGTTGGAGTTGAGTCGTATAGCTTCTCATCTGTTGTGGCTTGGTCCTTTTATGGCAGATATTGGGGCACAAACTCCTTTCTTCTATATTTTTAGAGAAAGAGAATTAGTATATGATCTATTTGAAGATGCCACCGGTATGAGAATGATGCATAATTATTTTCGTATCGGAGGAGTAGCGGCTGATTTACCTCACGGCTGGATAGATAAATGTTTAGATTTTTGCGATTATTTTTTAATAGGAGTTACTGAATATCAAAAACTTATTACCCGAAATCCTATTTTTTTAGAACGAGTTGAAGGAGTAGGCATTATTGGTAGAGAGGAAGTAATAAATTGGGGTTTATCAGGACCAATGTTACGAGCTTCTGGAATACAATGGGATCTTCGTAAAGTTGATCGTTATGAATGTTACGACGAATTTGATTGGGAAGTACAGTGGCAAAACGAAGGAGATTCATTAGCTCGTTATCTAGTCCGAATTGGTGAAATGACAGAATCCATAAAAATTATTCAACAAGCTCTAGAAGGAATTCCGGGGGGGCCATATGAGAATTTAGAAATCCGATACTTTGATAGAGAAAGGAATCCAGAATGGAATGATTTTGACTATCGATTTATTAGTAAAAAACCTTCTCCTACATTTGAATTGCCGAAACAAGAACTCTATGTGAGAGTTGAAGCCCCAAAGGGAGAATTGGGAATCTTTTTGATAGGAGATCTGAGTGGTTTTCCTTGGAGATGGAAAATTCGTCCGCCGGGTTTTATCAATTTGCAAATTCTTCCTCAGTTAGTTAAAAGAATGAGATTGGCTGATATTATGACAATATTAGGTAGCATAGATATCATTATGGGAGAAGTTGATCGTTAAAATGATAATTGATACACCAGAAGTACAAGATATTAATTCTTTTTCTAGATTCGAATTTTTAAAAGAGACCTATGGAATTATATGGACCCTTATTCCTATTTTTACTCCTGTATTGGGAATCACAATAGGTGTACTAGTAATTGTATGGTTAGAAAGAGAGATATCCGCAGGGATACAGCAACGTATTGGACCTGAATACGCCGGACCTTTGGGAGTTCTTCAAGCTTTAGCAGATGGGTCAAAGCTACTTTTCAAAGAAAATATTTTTCCATCTAGAGGAGAAACTCTTTTATTCAGTATCGGACCGTCCATTGCGGTTATATCCATTTTAGTAAGCTATTCAGTAGTTCCTTTTAGTTCTCACCTTGTTTTAGTGGATCTCAATATCGGTGTTTTTTTATGGATTGCCATTTCAAGTATCGCTCCCATCGGCCTTCTTATGTCAGGATACGGTTCAAATAATAAATATTCTTTTTTAGGTGGTCTACGAGCTGCTGCTCAATCGATTAGTTATGAAATACCATTAACTTTATGTGTATTATCAATATCTCTACGTGCGATTCGTTAAGATATAAAGTGGTCTCTATTCCTTCCTTTCTAGGAAAAAAGGCGGAATAATTTGAGTAAATATCTTCATTTTTTATTCATTATTCAGATGGATGAACTAAATCAGATAGTTATATGAGTGAAAGAAAACAGCTTATATAATATATATATTATATAAATATAAATTCGCAGTAAAAAAAGTGAGTCTCATTTTCTATGTATAAGAGTTAGAGAGTTGAGCGGAAATAAACATAAGCATAAGAAAGCGGTTGCCCCAAGATTGGGTGATTCGTCATCCTGACTTGAAGCGGGTTCAAAAGATCAACCATAGTGAGTTTTCACTATCCTTTGTATGTATTCTCATACATGTATTACCTTAACAGATGATTGAACAAAAACGAGTGGATGGTTAGAAACACCAAGATACACAAAGGATTAGTAATGAAAATTATGTAAAAGAATATTTCTGCATAATATACAAAGAATATTAATTGAGGCTTTATGTTGGTAGAAATGATCAGGCAGTACTCCCGATGATTCCGATCCAGAGTATGCTCCTATTCGTCGATTAAATAAATGACTATTGGAAACGAAATAATCCTTTATTGATTTCTTTTTTATTTTGTAAGTCTCCTTTTTCCAGAAACAGAAAGAAGAATAGAAACGAAAAAAAGATTCTTTTATTCTTTCTTTATACTTTTATCCTTTCCTTTCTATATCCATATTTATATAGATATAGATAGAATTCATATCATAACTTCTAAATTAATGTATAATTCTTTTTCATAAGTGAAAAGGACGAGTTATTTCAATTTTTATAAGTTAGAAGGAGTATTTCATTGAAGAAATAAGTTATTACTCAACAAAGAAAAATTGAAATTATTATTGAAATCATTAAATAAAGGATGAGATCAATTCAGAAGTACTTTGATTTTTCTATTTTTCATTATTATATTATTATATATATAGAATAATGAAAGCAGAACAGACAGAATTAAATTGGTCTAATTCGGGATCGTACAATAAATTTTTACCTTATCCATCGTATAAACATATCAAGATAAAATAATATTGACCTGATCCCTAGATTTATTTATGGTCCTCAAGGAGCCGTATGCGGTGAAAATCTCATGTACGGTTCTGGACTAGCGATGGTAACAGTGATGGTATCACCGACTATGATTATCTAATAGTTCAAGTACAGTTGATATAGTTGAGGCACAATCAAAATATGGTTTTTGGGGATGGAATTTGTGGCGTCAACCTATAGGGTTTATTATTTTTCTAATTTCTTCCCTAGCAGAATGTGAAAGATTACCTTTTGATTTACCAGAAGCAGAAGAAGAATTAGTAGCAGGTTATCAAACCGAATACTCGGGTATCAAATTTGGTTTATTTTACGTTGCTTCCTATCTAAACCTATTAGTTTCTTCATTATTTGTAACAGTTCTTTACTTGGGCGGTTGGAATATCTCTATTCCGTACATATTTGTTTTTGATTTTTTTGAAATAAATAAAACATATGGTGTTTTTGAACCGACAATTAGTATGTTTATTACATTAGCTAAAACTTATTTGTTCTTGTTCATTCCTATCACAACAAGATGGACTTTACCTAGGCTAAGAATGGACCAGCTATTGAATCTTGGATGGAAATTTCTTTTACCTATTTCTCTCGGTAATCTATTATTAACAACTTCTTCCCAACTCTTTTCACTGTAAAAGAAGATGATATCCTATATTCTCAACTTGGATCAAACAAGAGAAATAAACAAACATAAGATTATTCATAATATATTCACAATATGTTCCCTATGATAACCGGGTTCATGAATTATGGTCAACAAACAGTACGAGCTGCAAGGTACATAGGTCAGAGTTTCATGATTACCTTATCCCACGTAAATCGTTTACCCATAACTATTCAATATCCTTATGAAAAGGTAATCGCCACGGAGCGTTTCCGCGGTCGAATCCATTTTGAATTTGATAAATGTATTGCTTGTGAAGTATGTGTTCGTGTCTGCCCTATAGATCTGCCCGTCATTGATTGGAAATTGGAAACTGATATTCGCAAGAAACGATTACTTAATTACAGTATTGATTTCGGAATCTGTATATTTTGTGGTAACTGTGTTGAGTATTGTCCAACAAATTGTTTATCAATGACTGAAGAATATGAACTTTCTACTTATGATCGTCATGAATTGAATTATAATCAAATTGCCCTAGGTCGTTTACCAATGTCAGTAATTGACGATTATACAATTCGAACAATTTTGAATTCTCCTCAAATAAAAAAATAAATAAATCCTTGATGAAAAAAAGATCTTGAATTACTAGGGGTCATTAAATAAATGAGTTTTTTCCTTTTGTTTGGTCTCAATAACTACAAACCTCAACTATTGATTGGTTAGTAAGAAGTACGTCGTAATTTGGATTGAAAATTCATTATCATTAATTACTATATCTGACATTATTTCGAAATGTATAGTTTCGTATTCGAACTACTCTATTCAGACTCTATTCATATAAAACATGAAATTAGTCCAATAACTGTACCCCACAGTAATTCACACCCCTTAGGATTTAATTCAATTAGAAATCTCTTATGAATCATCAACAATTTTTTCTGGTCTGGTCTCAATAAGGTCATGAAAAACATTTCGATTTATTTACCTCTTATTTTACATATAATGGATTTGCCTGGACCAATACATGATTTTCTTTTAGTCTTTCTGGGATTAGGTCTTATCTTAGGAGGTATAGGAGTAGTATTACTTAACAACCCAATTTATTCTGCCTTTTCGCTGGGATTAGTTCTTGTTTCTATATCTTTATTATATATTCTATCAAATTCATATTTTGTAGCCGCCGCACAACTCCTTATTTACGTGGGAGCTATAAATGTTTTAATCATATTTGCTGTGATGTTCATGAATGGTTCAGAATATTACAAAGATTTTAATCTTTGGACCGTTGGGAATGGGTTTACTTTGCTGATTTGTACAAGTATTTTTGGTTTACTAATAACTACTATTACAGATATATCATGGTACGGGATTATTTGGACTACAAGATTAAACCAGATTATAGAACACGATTTGATAAGTAATAGTCAACAAATTGGAATTCATTTATCAACGGATTTTTTTCTTCCATTTGAATTCATCTCGATAATTCTTTTAGCGGCTTTGATAGGTGCAATTACCGTGGCGCGCCAATAATAAATCTATAAAATTGGTAACAGCAATCCAAAATAAACTCCATTCTGTGTTATCACAATTATTTACCTTCAATTAGAATTTAAAATTGTTTATGTTTAAAATATAAAATCAGAATTCTTTTATTCGATCTATTACCAATATATTTCTTTCTTCCGTACTTTTTTTATATTATAGTCAATTGAATCTTTTCTATTATTGTTCATATTATATTGAAATGAATCGAAATTGATAAGGAGTTGGTCAATGATGCTCGAACATGTACTTGTTTTGAGTGCCTACTTATTTTTTATCGGTATCTATGGATTGATCACCAGCCGAAATATGGTTAGAGCTCTTATGTGTCTTGAACTTATACTGAACGCGGTTAATATAAATTTCGTAACATTTTCTGATTTTGTTGATAGTCGCCAATTAAAAGGAGATATTTTCTCCATTTTTGTTATAGCCATTGCAGCCGCTGAAGCAGCCATTGGACCAGCTATTGTTTCGTCAATTTATCGTAACAGAAAATCAACTCGTATCAATCAATCGAATTTGTTGAATAAGTAGTATGAATGATCAGTAGTAATATGAATGATAAGTAGTATTAACCATACAAATTAGAATAGTCATAAATTCGAATTTAGTATGTATTATACATAATGTATGATCATGTTTGCGAAAATATAAGAAATCAAAGTATCTTAGTTCTCTCCCATGAGTCGAGCCGGAAGTAGATTGATTATAAAAATTCTGGCAAATATAAATCATTGATTCATCTGGTATCTAAATATATGATTCATTTACATACAAGTTTACTAGATCGAAAATTTATTATTAAAAAAGAAAAAAAAAAAGATTATAGATCCAATGTCACATTCAGTAAAGATTTATGCTACGTGTATAGGGTGTACTCAATGTGTCCGAGCTTGCCCCACAGATGTATTAGAAATGATACCTTGGGATGGGTGTAAAGCTAAACAAATAGCTTCTGCTCCAAGAACAGAGGACTGTGTGGGTTGTAAAAGATGTGAATCTGCCTGTCCAACGGATTTCTTGAGTGTTCGAGTTTATTTGTGGCATGAAACAACTCGAAGTATGGGTCTAGCTTATTGATACTTTCCAAAAACCTACTTGAATACGCCTACAATTTTATTTTTTTTGCCTTTACCGACAAAAACCCGTGCTCAATATATTATATATTGAGCACGGGTTTTTCTGGTCCAAGTGTATCTTGTTTTTACCACGAATTATTTTCCTTGGTTAACGATAATTGTAGTTTTGCCAATATTTGCAGGTTCCCTAATTTTCTTTCTTCCTCATAGAGGAAATAAGGTAATTAGGTGGTATACTCTTTGTATATGTATAATCGAACTCCTTCTAACAACCTATGCATTCGGTTATCATTTCCAATTGGACGATCCATTAATCCAACTGACAGAGGATTATAAATGGATCGATTTTTTGGATTTTTCCTGGAGATTGGGAATAGATGGAATTTCGATAGGACCTATTTTGCTGACGGGGTTTATCACTACTTTAGCTACTTTAGCGGCTCGGCCAATTACTCGAGAATCCCGAGTATTCCATTTCCTGATGTTAGCAATGTATAGCGGTCAAATAGGACCATTTTCTTCTCAAGACCTTTTACTTTTTTTCATCATGTGGGAATTAGAATTAATTCCAGTTTATCTACTTCTAGCCATGTGGGGAGGAAAGAAACGTTTGTATTCAGCTACAAAATTTATTTTGTATACTGCAGGAAGTTCCGCCTTTTTATTAATGGGAATTCTAGGTATTTGTTTATCTGGTTCTAATGAACCAACATTAAATTTTGAAACATCAGCTAATCAATCGTATCCTGTAGCACTCGAAATGCTATTCTATATTGGATTCTTTATTGCTTTTGCTGTCAAATCGCCGATTATACCCTTACATACCTGGTTACCAGACACTCATGGAGAGGCACATTACAGTACTTGTATGCTTCTAGCTGGAATTTTATTAAAAATGGGAGCGTATGGATTGATTCGGATCAATATGGAATTATTACCTCACGCACATTCTATATTTTCTCCTTGGTTGATGATAGTCGGCACAATTCAAATAATCTATGCAGCTTCAACATCTCCTGGTCAACGTAATTTAAAAAAAAGAATAGCTTATTCCTCTGTATCTCATATGGGTTTCATAATTATAGGACTTGGTTCTATAAACGATACAGGACTTAATGGAGCCATTTTACAAATAATCTCTCATGGATTTATTGGCGCGGCGCTTTTTTTCTTGGCAGGAACGAGTTATGATAGAATACGTCTTGCTTATCTCGATGAAATGGGTGGAATGGCTATCACAATTCCAAAAATATTTACGACTTTCAGTATCTTATCAATGGCTTCTCTTGCATTACCGGGCATGAGCGGTTTTGTTGCAGAATTAATAGTATTTTTTGGAATACTTACTAGCCAAAAATATCTTTTAATGACAAAAATACTAATTACTTTTGTAATGGCAATTGGAATGATATTAACTCCTATTTATTCATTATCTATGTTACGACAGATGTTCTATGGATACAAGCTTTTTACTGCGACAAACTCTTATTTTGTCGATTCTGGGCCGCGAGAATTTTTTGTTTCGATCTCTATTCTTTTACCCGTAATAGCTATTGGTATTTATCCAGATTTCGTTTTCTCATTATCAGTTGACAAAGTCGAAGCTCTTCTATCTAATTCTTTTTATCCATCATTTTTGTGAGTAAACCAAAAAAGCAAACATAAATCAATCATATGATTTTAAAAAGTGTTTGTTCGACACTTAAAAATAAGTCCTTTTTTTCTCCTAAGTTTGAGTAAAATAAATTGGAAGTTTATTATAACCAGGTATGTAATCCAGGGAGAACCCTTTGAATCAAATCAAAGGGTTCTCCCTGGATTACACGAAGTTTTATTTTATACACTTATGCTGTCTTATGTTTATTTTCTATTTATCAAGTCCTTTCTTTATCTTTAATTCAATTAGATGTTAATGTAAATGAACCATAACTATGCAACCCTATTCCTAATAAATTAACCCCAAAATAGCATATCCAAATTATAAAAAAGCCCATCGAGGCTACAATTGCGGAATTTACACTTTCAATATTTTTATTTGTTCGAGTATGTAAATAAATCGAAAATAGGGTCCACGTAATAAATGCCCAAGTTTCCTTCGGATCCCAATTCCAATATGATCCCCATGCTTCATTAGCCCATACTGCTCCCGAAAGAATACCTATGGTTAAAAAGATAAACCCTAGACTAATAATACGATAACTCCAAAGATCCAATTGTTGAATCAATTGAAACCTGTAATAATTCCTAGAAGAAAGAAAAAAAGTGTTTGGTAAAAGATTATTTTTTTCTCTCACGTATTGAATCTCGCCCAGGGAAAACGACTCATTTACGAGATTATTTATTTTACTAAAAATCCTTAGGAATTTTCGAAATGTAATGACTAGAAGAGCTAGTGATAATAATGATCCGCATAAAAGAGCTGCATAGCCCAATACCATCATACTTACGTGCATCATTAACCAATGGGATTGGAGAGCTGGTACTAATATTTCGGATTGATGCATTTCAGTTAAAAGGCCCGAAGTAGCAAAACCTTGGGTAAAAATAGCACTTGGCGTGGTTATTGCGTTTAAATTTAAATAGTTTTTATACTTTTTAAAATACGGAACCATATGAATAATGGAGAAACTCCATGAAAGAAAGATTAATGATTCATATAAATTACTTAATGGTAAATATCCTAAATAAATCCAACGAGTAATTAATAATCCTGTTATACAGAAAAAAGTAGTCATCATCCCCTTTTCTGACGAATCATATAGTCCTACGATTTCATCGACTAATAAGGTTATCAAATGAATTGTAATTACAATTGAAACGACCGAAAAGGATATATGAGTTAATATATGCTCTAAAGTTGAAAATATCATAAACAATTTTAAATTAAAATAAAGGAAAGTTCCTCAATTCCCAATTTTTAGGATAGGAATTAAAATTGGGAATTGAATTCCATATAGGACTTATTCTTTTAGAATATGTCATGCCGCCACTCGGACTCGAACCGAGATGCTCTAGCACTGCTTCCTAAGAGCAGCGTGTCTACCGATTTCACCATAGCGGCTTGTTCTAAATTATAATAACCTATTTTTATTCAATCGTCGAGATTGAAGTAATCAATTCAATATATATTATATATATTTAGGAAAGATTAAAATAAAGATTGTTGAATAAAAACTTTATTGAAAAATTAGAAATTTAACGTAACGATTTTAATAATAATCCGTATTTTTATTGGTCTATTTTTTAGTTATAGTGTTAGAATGTTCGTTTTATTTAACTTAACTACTGGGATTTTAAAATACTTTATTTTTTTATGCTCGAATAAAATCTAACTGGATAGTTATAACCTCACCTCAATCTATGGATTGAACTCAAAACGTTCTTTATGACTTGCATCTTCTTTTGACTTAGTTTTTTAATAATTCATTTCTTACTGATTTATTTTATGAATCTTAAAAAATGCATTTTTTCGATGACATAAAAATACTATTTTTATGTATCACGATTTTGTTAATATATGCAGGGGATTGTAACTCTTTGCATAGCTTTGTATTAAATGTCAGTGTTGGTTTTAATTGTGTAGAGAATTTGTCTTAAGATTTAGCAAACAAAATATTGGTAGGTTTTGGGCCAGGCTAGGTATATTATGTAATAAAAGATTTCAACTTCTCTCATAAGTATATCGTATTTCATATCATAATTGTAGCGTACTTAAAAAAAAAAAATCATTTTGATTTTATAAATCAATTTATTTTATTTTCTAAATCAATTTATGTATATTACTTAAGTATATATTTCTATATTAATTATAGAAATATATACTTGTTGATTGATCTTTCAGTGGAAACATAGGGTCTAAAATTGTTGTATTTTTTATATAATCATATTTTTAATATAATTACTTAAAAAAGGGTTTTTCTTAATTGAATTTGCTTAAATTAAAAATTAGGGATATATAGTAATAATAATTTATAGAAAAAATGGTTTAGAGAATTTTAAAACACATTTTAAACTTAATTAATTAATTTTGACTACAAATTATATATATATTCTTCTATAATTAGTTTAATTAAGTATAATTTAAGTATATTAGATATACTAAATACTATAGTTATTATTTTATTTTATGGTATAAAATAATAAAAGAGAAAAATCTTTTATTCTTGAATCGATGGGGATTCTTATTTTCCCCACCCTAAAAACAATAAAGCATACTCAAAAGAAACGTTAATCCTGTGCTTGCGTTTATTCTTTTTTCAAACAGTATAGTATTATAATTTATATTTAAATTTATATAATTTAAATTTAGTAGACACAAGAATCCTTTTTTATTATAAAAGCGAAACCACTTCAATTTACTATTGCTATTGATTCGGTCAAAACAAAACATTAGAGAATATCCATTTTTCCTTTTATTTCTATTTAGATATTTTTTATTATATATATTTATATATATTAATAGATAATAGAATACATAAATTTATAATATATAATTTATAATAGAATTATAAAATATAATTATTAAGTTAATATAATTTATAGTTTTTATAATATAGTTTTTATAATCTTTTGAGTATTATTTAAAATTAATATTTTATTTTATATAAATTAAGTATTTGTATTTTATTTTAAAGTCTAAAATATTAATTTTCATTCTAAAATGTAGTACTATATTACTTAAGAATTTACTTAAGAATATAATACAAATTCTTATAAATTTTTTTTTAACTTATAAAAATTTCCAATTATAAACAAATAAGACTGACTGCTTTTCGAATCAGAACAACTCAGATTATTCCAATCTTTGATTATTTATTTGTTGCATAAAAAAAACTTTTTGAATTCCTTGTAGAAAGAGATTTACCTAACGAAAAAGCTTTCAATGCTGCCCAATATCCTTTCTTTTTCCAAATATTTTTACGAATCCGCTTTTTTGAGATAGAAGTACGTTTTTTCGGAACTGCCATTAAAAATTATAATAAGTTTTAATCCCTATAGTTGGATGTCAAAGACATCTATTGTTCAAAACCAATTGTTTTTTTTCTTATTAATTATCTAGCTATCTATTTATTTTCTAGATTGTACTCCCTTCATAAAAATATGAATATAGAAAAATCGCGTAACTAAATAAATAAAAGAAGTACGGGGAACAAAAAAAATAATAAAATCAAAAATATTCTTATTTTTTCTATTCCCGACAATATCGAATAATTCATATTTAGTTTATTGGTCCTCTTATATCCTCATTCAAACCCATATCTATAAAATTGAAATTTGCTATGCCATATAAATCTAATAGATTAACGTTGATATGATAATCAAATAAAAACAAAAAAATACAAACAAAAAGATTATACCTTTCTTTATATCTCTATTTTATATCTCTGTCTAGTTTCTTTTTGTCGTCCTACATTGATTTATAGGTAATAAAAAGGGCAAAAATACATAATAAAAAAGATCAAAAGTTTTACTAAACCAACCCCTTAGTATTAAATTAATATAAAAAACTAAAAAAATATTAAATCTAAGTAAAAAGATTACTATTTTTTTTTCTTTTCTATGAATTATTAATTTAATTGGTCAAGCTCCCAAAAAGAGCAAGAGTATATATAATTTTAATTTGAAAATGTGCAAGAGACTAGTACTTAATCTATTATCTCTTAAAAACTAAAAACGCCAAGATAAATAATTTTCTAAAAGATATCTTAATAATTCCTCCTTTTAATTTTATGTTAAAGTTAAATTTTGGATGTCAGAGTTTGGAGATCAGAGCCTTTATATAAAAAAATAAAAGTCTAATATTAAAATTATATTACAATAAAAGACAATCAATTAGTTCCAAAATAAATTTTCAGAATAACCCCAAAAGAAATAACTTTATTGGGGATAAGTTAGGTTTTTTTTTTGATTCAGATCAAATACTGGTTTTGGTATAATTATTTATCTTTGCTTTATCAATATATAAATTAGTGTAATACGAAATAATAATGAAAATGGAAATCTCCATTTTCATTTTTTGGATATTCATCAAATTTGACTTAATAATAATATAATAATTGAATATTAATATTTAATATCAATATTACTATATAGTACTTTTTTTTCATCGTTTTCAATAGTAATTTGTTCATATCATTTGACAAATTTTAACTTCTTTATTTGAAATATTTAAAATAGTTGAAAAAGATTCAGAATAATTATAAAATTCTAGATTTTATTTTGTCTATTTTAAGTTTTTATTTTATTAACTGACCCCTTATCATTTCAAAAGAAATAAGAACCGGTAAATCAGAAACAATTAATTAAGATAAAAATAAAAAGACTTCTTTTAATTTATTTTTATGGACTATATATATCAATATTCATGGATTATAGCTTTAATCTCACTTCCAGTTCCGATATTAATAGGAGTAGGACTTTTACTTTTTCCAACGGCAACAAAAGATCTTCGCCGTATGTGGGTTTTTCCAAGTGTTTTATTGTTAAGTATAGTTATGCTTTTTTCAACTTATCTAGTTATTCAACAAATAAATAAACCTTCTATCTATCTATCTATATGGTCTTGGACTATAAATAATGACTTTTCTTTAGAATTTGGCTATTTGGTTGACTCACTTACTTCTATTATGTTAATATTAATTACTACTGTTGGAGTTTTGGTTCTTATTTATAGTGACAATTATATGTCTTATGATCAGGGATATTTGCGATTTTTTGCTTATATTAGTTTATTCATTACTTCAATGGTAGGATTAGTTACTAGTTCTAATCTAATACAAATTTATTTTTTTTGGGAATTAGTTGGAATGTGTTCTTATCTATTAATAGGTTTTTGGTTCACACGACCTACTGCAGCAAATGCTTGTCAAAAAGCTTTTGTAACTAATCGTGTTGGAGATTTTGGTTTATTATTAGGAATTTTAGGTTTTTATTGGATAACGGGCAGTTTGGAATTTCGGGGTTTGTTTGAAATATTCAATAACTTGGTTTCTAATAATGAGGTTAATCATTTATTTGCTATTTTGTGTGCTTTTCTATTATTTGCTGGTGCAATTGCTAAATCTGCCCAATTTCCCCTTCATGTATGGTTACCCGATGCTATGGAAGGGCCTACCCCTATTTCAGCTCTTATACATGCTGCTACTATGGTAGCGGCTGGAATTTTTCTTGGAGCTCGGCTTCTTCCGCTTTTCATAGTTATACCTTATATAATGAATCTAATAGCTTTGATAGGTATAATAACATTATTTTTAGGGACCACTTTAGCTCTTGCTCAAAAGGATATTAAGAGGGGTTTAGCTTATTCTACAATGTCTCAATTGGGTTATATGATGTTGGCTCTAGGTATGGGTTCTTATCGGGCTGCTTTGTTTCATTTGATTACTCATGCTTATTCCAAAGCATTGTTGTTTTTAGGATCTGGATCCATTATTCATTCAATGGAAACTATTGTTGGATATTCTCCAGATAAAAGTCAGAATATGATTCTTATGGGGGGTTTAAAAAAACATGTACCAATTACAAAAACATCTTTTTTATTAGGTACACTTTCTCTTTGTGGTATTCCACCTCTTGGATGTTTTTGGTCCAAAGATGAAATTCTTAATGATAGTTGGTTGTATTCACCAATTTTTGCAATAATAGCTTTTTCCACAGCGGGATTAACTGCATTTTATATGTTTCGGATCTATTTACTTACTTTTGAGGGACATTTAAATGTTTATTTTCAAACTTACAGTGATAAAAAACGAAGTTCTGTTTATTCAATATCTTTATGGGGGAGAGAA